GGTATGTGGTCCTAAAAAAATGCTCATTCCCTCTCTTGCCTCGCTGAAAGAAAGGGTTTCACTACCTCTGAAGAGGCCTCCCCAAGAGATTCGTCAGATGAGGGCGGTTCGGTTGCCTCAATCGCAAGGAGAGCTATTCCTGCGTTGGTTAAAAAAGGTAGGTTTCAGGGTGGGACTGTAGCGTCGGCTTCGCCGTTTGAGCCCGAAGGCGGATCAGCGTATCGTCTTAGTGCAGTTCCAGTACGATTCGGAACGAATGTCTTTCTTGTTCATCACTCGCACTAGCAGTACTCGTCATAGCAGGAGTAGTGCTCTAACATCTTTCGACAAGCGAGCGAAGGGACTAACTAGTCGTTAGGCACGAGAGTCGCGGAAACGAAGTCGTATTGAAAGGAGTTCTAAGTCAACGACAGAAGTTTGATTATATATCATCGTCCGCAGCGGAAATTGGATCATCTAAAGTACCCGATGGGGTGTGAAAAGCCTAGTTATTGTCAAAGCCCTCACTCAAGGGGAAGGAAAGACAGATCAGTACCACCCCTCTCTTCCTATTCTAAAAAACTCTTGGCTTAACAAACATTCTTGTCCCAAATCGCTTGCACGAAGCATATGAAATTGGAGATCAAAAAAGGTATGGCGGTTGGGCCTCTTATTCATTCAGAGATGGTCCTTACTCAGCGGGACTCGTAGGCACCAGACTTTAGGGAATAGGGTCTGGGGAAAGATCTGTACTACTTGGGGTATTCGTACTCTCTATTGTTGGGGGGGGTCTCCCGTGTGACCGAGGTCACAAAGGTAAAGGGCTCAAACCTCTTTTTCCACAACAGGAGCTGTATCAGAGACTGAGTAAGTTATAGCAGTCTCTCTTTCATGAAGTGTCAGCGCGAACTCTTGTTCATCCTCTGACTCAGCAAGGGAGCGGAAAGCAATTCAATGGCAACTTGAAGCAGAATGTCCGTATTTATGCTATGTAAATTCAAGAATCTCTGGCCTCCTCGAAATCTTTTATCTATTTTCTTCGACCTAGTTAGGGATCGGGTAACCTATTAAGGAAATTCCTCCTCTTTCCACATTCTTATAGAAAACTCTCCTCTAGACTAGGATTTCCCCTGGCTAAGAGAAAGGGCTTAGAAAGCTATAGAAAAGCCTCTAAACCCCCTCTTAGATAAAGGATAAAGAGAAGACGAAGAAGTCATAGTCGGCTCTAAGAGTAGAGTACAGCTACTCTTCTTATTCGAAAAAATGAAAGGGGATTTACAGTATTGAAAAGCAGAGAAAGAGGCGCCTTGTGGTGATTTAGTTCTGCTAGAACAATCGAATGCTTATCCTAGATATAGAGCCCAATGAGACGAAATGCACTTTTTTAAGTAAAGTACTTTCTCCTGTGGTAAGAAAGAATTGGCTTAAATTCACATAGAACCGATGTGGACAAGTCCAATTGTAGATCATGCTTTGACTTCAACCCGATTCCTCCACTCCTAGAAAGTGTGCTGTGCTTTCGGGCGATGAATCTTGGCTTGGTTTTCCACTCTATTAAGAGGTTCCCATCGAGAAATTCATTAATTTAATAAGAACTCCCCCTGGGTCTTTCTAAACCTGGAGGACAGAAGAGGTTCTTCAAAAAGGGATTGAAAAAAGGCAAGGTTGACTTATCCTGGAGGAAGGTGTCTCAGGAAGAGAATACGCTGATGCCGCAAATCCGGTGTTATAGAATCCGCTGCTCTTGGTCTTGTTGGAATATCCGTTGTTGGAGGAAGAACAATGAAATCAGAATAAGCTGTTAATGAATTTCCTGAAGCAAGGGAAGCTTTAGCTTGTGCACAATTGAAAGAAAAGGGCGCGAAAAGGCCTCTTTCAAATAGGGGAATGGGAATGCCACCTGCTTCAACTCTTGCACTTGACTTCAAGCCGGGATTCATCTCGAGAAATTCCTTTTGAATCGACAGATGAGATGAGAGGGAATTCGCACATTCAACTGAATGCAAGAAATCGTGTATATAAATAAGATTAGTTGAACTCTTACTGTGATCGTAACCGGTGCCCTTAGTCGAGTTAATAGTCTCCTACAGTCTATGAGTGTCCATGTGGTGGGTTTCGAGAGGGTGAAGGACGAGTATTCCGCTTGTCCAGATTTCGGTATAATTTCTCGCGATGTTCTAGATGGAAACCGTCACGAGTGTGTGGATTTTCTTGTTAGGGATGGCTATTTATTTCGAGGGACTAGGTTGTGCATCCCTCGCACGTCACTTAGGGACTTCCTTCTTTTGGAGTTACATGCGGGAGGACTTGCCGGTCATTTTGGTAGGGATAAAACCATAGCTTTGATCGAGGACAGGTTCTATTGGCCTTCCTTAAAGAGGGATGTTGCCAAGATAGTGTCGCAGTGTCGCACTTGTCAACTAGCTAAGTCTAAGAAGACAAATGCAGGTCTCTATACTCCCTTACCCATTCCTCACATGCCTTGGAGAGATCTTAGCATGGACTTTGTCCTTGGATTGCCACGGACGGCGAGAGGTCACGATTCCATTCTTGTAGTGGTCGATAGGTTCTCGAAGATGGCTCATTTCATTCCTTGTAGTAAGTCCACCGATGCCTCTCATGTAGCTAAATTGTTCTTTCAGGAAATTGTAAGGCTACACGGGTTGCCTACCTCCATTGTGTCTGATCGAGACACCAAGTAAGCTATTTTTGGAAAACACTCTGGAAACTCTTTGAATTTGAAATTAGCATCTGCTTTTCATCCTCAAACTGACGGTCAAACCGAGGTTAGTAATCGTAGTTTGGGTAATTTGCTTCGATGTTTGGTTGGTGATAAGTTAGGGAACTGGGACTTGCTACTTCCAACTGCAGAATTTGCTTATAACAATTCAGTCAACAGGTCTACGGGTAAGAGCCCATTTGAGATAGTCCATGGTTTGACTCCTCAACAGCCTATTGACCTTCTTCCTTTGCCACCCGACTTTCGCCCTTCTGAGTCTGCTGAATCATTTGCCCAACACATTCGCGACCTACATGCTGATATTAGGCGTAAAATTGCTATAAATAATCAAAATTAGAAACTTGCTGCTGATGTTCACCGCAGGAATCAAGAATTTCATGAGGGTGACTATGTTATGGTGCGTATTCGAAAGAAAACGAAAAAGATTACATAAGAACTCACCAGTGCTACGGCAGTGATCGCAAAACGGCGTGAGAGAGTGCTTCACGCTCTCTTCAATGGTGTACAGAGGGACCAGAAACCCCCGGTTCTCGTGGACCAGAAACGTGCTCCAAACCGGCATGCCGTCCACGTTGTACCCCTCGGGCTCGGAGCACAGCCGGAGGAACACCCGGATGTTCTCCCGGAATGGGCCCGACGGAGCGATGGGGCAGCCCGGGTGGCCGAAAGTGTGGAGCCCGTTGATTTTCGGGTTCCGCTTCCGTTTCTTGAATGCTTCCAATGGCGTCGACATTGTTGGAGCTCGAGAGGTAGGAGAGAGAGGGGTTCAGAGAGAGAGAGAGCAAGATTGAGAGAGAGAGAATCGAAGTTAGTTGAAGAGCTTTCGAAAAGTTTGTTGCTTAATACTAGTAGTACTGTTTAGTCTGGTACGATATTTACCCGCTTGATTTTGGGATGATTTGGATTTACGTGAATGCCCCTAGTAGTTCAGAGAGAGTTACTAAAAGGAAGCCTGTTCGCGATCTTTCCTAATTAGGATTAGGAAATAGAAAGAATGAAGGAAACCTACGGGAGGCCTGACCCAGCAGATCACACAACATAAGAATCTTCCCGACATAATAATCTTTGTCTGCAGGAGGCAAAGATGGCTTTGTATCAGTATCGGACGTTGCGGATGTTATCTCTTGATTCTTCCTTCGAAGCTAACTTCTTGATTTCATCTCACACTCTGCGAAACGGAGAGCGAAAGACCTTCTTCAAATACCAGTGGGGGAGGGTATCCTGCTGTCAAGTCAATAGATATTCTTTGGCCTATTTCTGTACTGATCAAACCTCTTTTAGAGGCCTTATAGTCAGGAAAAATAGTGAGAAAATAATTGGATATCCGGGCTTCAAACTTGTGACGGAAGAATGTCCCTCTAACGAAGATTCTCCCTCAAGCATCTTTCGTGGAAGAGCCCATTTCTTAGATGGAGAGATGAACGCACAAACAAATAATAAAGACTTTGACTGGTTCTCCCGATCCTTCTTTCCTTGGTCACATCAGTCGAATCCTGTTATCTTAAGAAAGGAAAGCAGGTAGCTACCCATGGCAGTATTGTTTGCGGGTGTACGATCGAATCCTGCGGGAGGTGAAACTTCCAGTTGTTGAGGGGATTGAACTTCAAGCAGTAGGGACCGAAGTCTGTTTGTTCCCTTCCTGGGAGTCAACTCCTCTCGTCACTATGATATCCCTCTATAGCCTCCTTTTCCACCTTCTCGCCCCAGAGTCTCTAGCTGCCTTAAGCCCGTAAGCGACTTCCTTTAGTTGAACTGGTGGCTATATAGGTCAATTGAATCTTAGCCAGTTTCTTCATTGTTCGAAAAGAGCTACTCCGACTCGACTGTCAAGCAAAGATCTAAGGCTTTCTTTGCTCTGCCTCTGGGCGCGAATGGATCTAACTTTCACTCAAGAGTGAAAATGCCAGCTATCTTGCTTTCTCTTTGCCTCTCTCTGAGCAAGGTAGGGTGCTATATACCTTATTTTATGTGATTTTCTGCTCTTAGCGGATTGGATGCTTTCGATTCCTTAGCAGAGCGAATTCTTGTCTTTGCGGAACCAGAGCTAATTCGATCTTCTCTGGGTACGGTACAAAGAAGACCAAGTGGATGGAACAACCCTCAGACCCAATCGACACAGTACCGAGCCAGAGCAGTCTAACAAGGGACAAGAGACTATTTGTTCACAGCTTCACATCCTAGTGCCAAGGTGCCCAGCTAAAGCCAAAGGGCTGATTCAATATCACCGGAGTCGTGAACAGAGAAAGCCTCGTCTACCGCTCCTCGGGTCAACACCAAGGCAAGATCGATGCTTATAGCCTTCGTGCCAAGGAAAGACGTCCAAAAGCATCAATAGCTTCTTCTTCTATAAGATCTGCTGCGGATGATATAGCTGCTCCTAGTCCGACAACTAGAGCCAGAACCAAGGGCCTTAGGAAGGTTTCTAGGGCATCTCCTTGGGAAAGTGAACTCGTTGGGAAGGAAGGTAAGCTCCTGATGACTGTACAAGGGTAGCTCCTAGAGTGCGAACAGGGGCGGTGAGGTTGTAGATGAGCGCCTAGAATGTCAATTCGCTACCATCAGTGGAATTGGATTCGGTACCTGTTGGTGCAAGGAGAGTTCCACTTTAGTTAACAACCCGGACTTGAGGAAGAGAGAGTTATTCTAAATCTCATAATGTCCTTTAGCTACACCGGCTAGGAAAGGAGGAGAGATATTGGTGTACTTTAGGCTCGCTATAATGCACTAGCTTTCTCCTATCTATCTTGACTATTTGGCAACACCATAGGTTAGCTACTGTCCGGACGGGTGGGACTGTAGCTCGAATTGCGTGCGCCGTCAGGTCAAGGAACGAGACCGGAGAAAGCAGCCTGACTTTAGACTTGGTATTCTCAAACGGCGAAGCCTTAGCAGCAACCCTCCAATAAAAAGGACTGCACTTTCGCAAGTCAAGTCGAAATAGCATAAGTGATGAATGAACGTTCATTCAAGCTCGTGACACAATCAGTGCGAAAGGGCTCTCTTTGAAGCAAGATTCTTTTAGTCCCGCTAGTCAAAACAGCTAGCTAAGGGCAGAAGATCCGTGTTTTCATGAACCTTGAGTCAGAGAAGTACAGGTGCAGTAACTAGGCTTCGGTCAGCAGTGAAGCAAGGATCCCTTCGTGACCTGTGAGTGCTGTGAAGGACTCTCGCCTCAACCGCCCGTTTGACTTATGGCATCATCTGGTAGCTTTTCAACCTAAGCGATTTCATAACCAGAAAGAGAGGTCTTTCTTTCCCGGCAACGAAACATGCACAAACAATACCAGTGGTTTCAGTAGCACTACCGAGTTCGCATCAGCTATTTTTTCACCAATGGAATCGATTGGCTTGGTTGGGGAATTAATCTGCCGGCATCGGAGGGAGCTGGAGGAAATAGAACTCTTAGATGGACGGGGGAGGGAGAGGCAGTTGTTTCATTCGTTGACCCGGAACTAGGTACAGCCCCTGACTACACGGAATGAATCCAAAATAGGGATGAAATTCATGCGCATTTGTCTAATTCTATGTATGAATGATGCATTCCTCTTTGGAGTATGTCTGCTCTGACTGAGATGGGGGCCGTACTCCAATTTAGGCGGGCTATGTATGGGATACGAGCCAATTCATATGAGTAGCTAAGAGGGTAGCCTTCTAAGCTTTTGTACAAGCTCGTAATGGAGGACGTGATCCCGCTCGTGAAGGCAATGAAGTGATCCTCCTCGCAGAGTCCCAAACCAGCTGCTGCTTGCCGAGTATGGAAGGAAATCGTCGGAATTGGGTAGACTTTCCCCGAAGCACGGACCAACGATCGAACCGAAGGCGACGAATCTAAGGTCCTAAAACCCTTAAAACCGAGTTAATGAGGTTTACATCTTCATTGGCACCTTCCAAATGATATGATCTATGCTATGCGACGGTTTGAGAAGAGGCATGTGTGAGAATAGAATAGCGGAGCAGTGGACTTATACAACCCTGTCCTACTCGGCTACGGAGTTACAGACCTGCACAGGATCCGCTAATCCCGTAGCTTATGGGGCTATATTGTTACCGACTTTGACTATCAATAGAAGGACTTCTAAGTTCAGACAAGGTTGCTCTGCTTCGCAACCAGTGTTGTGTTTCAAGTGCCAATCCCAAGCTCTCCAACGGCAGCATTCCAAGCAACCCTAACCAGCAGCAAAGCGCTTCCTCGAAGGCAAAGAAAGTAAGCACCGTAGATAGATATAGTGTAAGCAAGCAAGGGGGCGAAGCGGTAAGCAAAGATCAATTGAGAATAGAAGGATAGGTTGTAAGCTACGAATCACGAGTTATGGGTTCCGCTATTTCTTCCCTTTCGCTTATTGAGCAGGATTCTATCCCTTCAAACCTGCCTGTGCTCAAGTCAAGTAGAAATAGGGTGGTTAGGGAGGGTCGATCCATCAACGGATCCAACAACAGATCAATCCTCACTCAAGTAATCCCCCTTTACTAATAAGGGAAAGAAAATAGTATATGACTAAGATCTGTCTTTTGATGCGGGAAAATGAGGCAAAGAAGCCCTAAATTATATAGAATGGGCAGGCTCTTATGATTAGTAAGAGGAAGGTAAGTTTACGCTCTTACGACCGGAAGCGAAAAATGACTTAACCTTTCGACTTTCTCAGAGGAAGGAAAACGAAAGCTCCGAGGAAGCCCTTTCAGATAGTAGCTAACCGGGTAATTCGATCTTTTGGGAATGGGGGATTGGGATATGGATCACTCCAACTAGGTAAACTCAGTCACCTGTTCCCAAAAGATATAATTTCCCGAGATCTGGATCCATGCATTTCCAATGCAGTTCCCCTGCCAAGAGTAGCCCAGCTATAGGTTTTAGACCCGTCATTCGTTCCAAATGCAGGTTCCCTTTTTTATCCATAAGCATTCCCTTCTCCAATGCCATATTTGCCCTTGAAGAGGTAGTCTTAGGTGTCTATAGGTTCTAAAGGGCTTTCAGCATCTTCGTAGGTAGCAGTCTCAAAGAGCATAGAGGCTTCTAGTTCACATGGTAGAGTAGTATCCGAAGAACTATGGCACTGAAGCAAAGCGGTCAGTTTAAGGCCAAAGCCTCGGGCTAGACCTGGTAAGAGAAGCGTTCTAGAATACCCCTATAGGTTCTTTCCTGAAAGCACTTTTAGCGTAAGAGTAGGTCAAGAACCTAGCAATACGGAGTCCGCTATAATCCCCATGGTCATTAGTTCAAGGATGAGGTTGGTGAGAGAGAAAGGCTATAGCCTATAGTTTGCCCGTACAAATGTCAGTTGGATAGAGGCTTATGCCCTGGAGCCATTTCCGTTATATCCATAGATTGAGTCAGAGAAGTTAGTGGAGAAAGGCTTAGTGATCAACCTCTCACCGGCCATAAAGGCCTCCAAGCGGATCCATATGTCGTAGAAGTCGATCCAGTAGTCTCCGTTGAAGCAGGATCCGTTGCTGAGTCAGTTGGTTCATCAGTTCTTTCTAAAAGAGATATAGACAGATCCTACGACACAATGTGCCAAATAGCGGGCGTCGCAGAGAATCGGGCCCCTCTTTCATTGCCAATTATCGGGTGCCAATTAGCGTTCAAGAGCCTGTATACCAGGGCTAGATGTAGGCAGGAGCCCCAGGTATATCCAACCATGAGGGCGGATCATGCGGGCAGATCTGGCTTGGCACCAACTCAAAAAAGGGAATGTTGAGAAAAGTCCATCTCATATAGCGGCAAAAGTTCATTCATTGATTTTCACTCGGTGAACTGAGATCAAAATGAAAAAAGTGCTTCTCATATAGCGGAGAAATGAAGCAACACCATTTTCCTTCGGAAAAGGTCAATCAAAAGTCAAAACTTTCATCTCATATAGCGGCAAAAGTAAGCATTTTGACCATTTTTCAAGAGCTCGTTAGAGCGAAATCGGTCTTGTAACGAAAATCCCCGGGAAATTGAAAGTTGTCGACTTTGAATCTGGGCAAAAAAGCGATTGTAACGAAAAACACGGTGTTTATGCAACTTTCTCATTTTGATGTCTCAACCGAGAAGTTAGTTTGCTTTTCCTCTTTCCTCGCTCAAGCCGAAACTAGAGTTCAGTTCTTTTGAATCAAGGACTGTAACCCGCAGGGGCAGGCTTATTTTCCTGTTCTTAGAATAGAATTCTTAAAGGGTTGTCCTACAGAAGAGAATTCGCCTTGCTGTCAAGAACTGGAGCAACTTGAAAGCATATCTACCGAGGAGCTAATGAATGTGCGGATCATTCGATATCGAGATCAGGAGACATCGGATTTGGAGAAGATCGCTTTGTGCCTGACTCCACTCATGTAACTAGCCCCTATTGTATTGAGGAAGGAACCGCCTTCTACTTGAAGGCGGATGTTGCTAACAGTGGGGTTCGGAAGAGCGGTCGACACTTTAACTTCGAGATTGAATCTCTTTCTTGTTCTTCCTGTTGTTGAAAACAGTATCAGTATCAGTATCAGTATCGGGGGTCCTCCCCTGAAAGCAAGACAACTTGACGGTATGACCTTTCGATTTATAGAGAACTTCCTCCTTTCCAAGTCGGCACTGTGCCGGTACATACTTCAACTTCGAGAATGTCTTCTCTTTCATGCGCAGTTTCCTTCCAAACTTATCTAACTAGCCCCTGAAAACAGTTCTTGATGGAGAGCTTCCCCTCATTGTAAACCATTGTTCGTCTAATCCTGCTGTCTCCTACGTAGGCTGAACTCCGGTTGGTCATCTTTCTCGTTCCCAGGTGCCATTCTTTTTCAAGGCTGGAAAGTCGATTCAGTACTATGCCTTTCTCATCTCTTAGTTCACTAAGGAAGTCTTGCTTTGACTTCTCAGTTAGTGTAGCTAGCTAGCTCTTCACATTCTCTCTTTTGTGCTCGGGTGCTCGAAGCAAGGGAGGAATCTAACTACCCCCTTTAATAAGGGAACCGCCCGAAGGCGGAAACTTATCGTAATGGAACTCTTCTGGTCGAAGGGAGACTGAGCTCAGGAACCTCTTGCTAACTCGTCTACTCTCGAATTCTAAAGAAGGTTGATGGTAAAGAAGAGAATTCTAGGCGAGGGCTTTCGATTCTTTCTATCGATCCCTCTCTTTTCATCTCGGTTTCTGCTCCGAATGAAAACAATCAATCGGCGGTGTTGTTCTTCCTGTTGTTACTAACAGTAGGAGCTATTCCGAGCCAAGTTCTTCGTTCTCTCGCCCCTGAAAGCAGTACCTGTCGGTGGTGAGTTCCTGACATTGCGAGATTTAGATTTAGAGAACTTCCTTCGGTACCTTCTCTTCCGGGTCGGTACGACATTGAGACTTTTAGATAACTAGCTTGGATATGGATGATAGTGCTTTCTTATCGAGACTTCTTAGTAAGATAGTAGGTATGGTATGCACCCATACATAAATGGGTGTTGAATTAACTTGCAGAAATGCACGATCGATAGAAGGAAGGGAATGAACAGGAGAGAAAGGAGGTCCTGAGCGAAGTCGAAGGAACGCTAACAACAGACAGCGGGGTTTGCTTTCGACCTACTAACATCTTTCCTTTTGGAGCTAACAACAGGGGAGGAGTTCTCAGGTACAGTCGGGGTTCGGGGGTGAAACTTCTTCTCTTGATTCCGAAGGTGGGTATAGCACTTTCCTTTCTTCGCTTGTGAAGATCTTGGTGCCAAGCCCAGCTTTCATTGAATATATATTACAGCTCGAGGAGCATCTGAAAGAGTTGAAGAGGCGCACTCACGGAAGGAAAGGAACTAGCTTGGTAGGGTTGTCATAGCCGGTCCCACACTTCGAGATAATGTACGAGCTATCTAGTCTAGAATCTCTCTTTCTTTAGTTATTGCACGAGCATCCCTTTCTTTCCTAGGGGTACCCGCTTCTGCTTCCCTATCCCAATCATTCCATTTCGACAAAAGAACCACACCTTGGTCAGCTATCCGATGGTAGCGAATTGGAATCCTCAACGGGGAGCAATGCGACAACTAAACACTCCCCCTCAAGTTGGTGCAAAGATCTCTATCAAGCCGTAGTCTTCCTCTTCCTGTAACAAGGGGGTCTTCCCGGAAAGCAAGACAGTGACGGTGGAAGTGAGCTAGTTCCTTTCATAAGTCGAAGGAAGGAGATTTCATAGCCGGTTGAACGGAGTGCCGGTGACGGTCTTTCGACCTTTCGATTTCATCTCTTTTTCTTTACACTAAAGTATTGCAAGTCGAGGGAAGCAAGCGGAATCGAGCAGACCCGCTCGCCAAAGATAGAATGTACACTCTCTTCCCAGCCGCCTGTCCGCTCTCCACAAGGAACTATAGCTTGCTCCGCCCTATGCTCGGCACTCTTTCAAGGGAGTACCCGCGCTAGGGCTATACGGACTAGAAAAAACACTCTGACCACCCCCCTTACGTTTACATAATAGGAGGGAGGCACCCGGGACAGAACAATCATGCTTTGGTCTTTTGTGACGAGCTCTGTTTATCACGACCGAAGCCTTTCTTTCGGGGCGGTAACCGAGCCTTCTCGTCTATCGGACGCATCTCCTCCATCTATGTTATTATGAGACTTCCTTTTCCACGCCCCCGCCCTCGTTAGAACTCTTACCTTAACCCGAGCCGCCAAAGTCCTCTATTCAAACTCAGCTCTAGTAGCTCTAGCCCTAACTTCAACAACTTCAGCCCTAGATTCAGCGGAGGCTAATCCTGAAGCTCATTCTTCTGCGTATGCAGATTCGTATGCTCTTGTTTCGGGATAAAGACAAGAGCTATTGTTTAGGGAAAACTGGATGATCCGTTGGTAAGAAATGCCCATCTTTAAACTTTTATGAAATTGAGTACCCCTTCTAAAAGGCACTAAAGCCTTTCACACCGACCTTTGCTTCTAGACCTGGAACAGCCTCAGCCTCTTTAACGGCTTGTTCCCTTGCCTTTGCTTCTTTAGCTTAGTGCTTCTTTCCAGAACCGTGCTTTGCTTTATAGCTTGTTTAAAAGCTATAGCAAAAAGAGCTTTCGTTCTACCCTAACCCTAGGATCAACAAGGTGTCGCTTCCAGCCTGAAAGCGAAACCCGCTCCCAGGCAGGCCGTTTCTTTACTATTGACTCATTCCCTACCCGAGCAAACCATCCTTCTTTATAGCGCTCTTCCTTCATTCGCTTAAGTGCGCTATTGCTTAGCTTGCTTCGAAAGCTTTGTTATCCCATATACCTTGAACTGAACTTCCCTTCTGTCCTTCCCCACCTTTAGCCCTCCTTCCCCTACGCCTAACCGAAGCGCTTGAAACTACTAGTTACAACTCCCCTTTCCTGCAATCAATGTCTAGGCTTCAACTAGCATTTGGGGCACTAAGCACCTACTCGCTACTCAATCCTAACTCTCCTAACGCAGGCAAGGCAAGTAAGTGATCTCCCACTTTCGCTGTCTCATCAAAGAAAAAATAGCGTAGTATAGTATATATCGTCTCATTCTTTCTTTTCAAAGGAAGTTGTCAGTGCTCTCTTCAACCGGCGAGTTCAGCCTGATTAGTGTGCTAAAGCTTAACCTCTTTCTTTAGTTACCCGATTCCTGTCTTTTCAACTTGTCTCGTCTGTCCTTCTCTGCCCTCCTTTGAAGCTCTAGTTAGTTCTCACTTCCCTCCCTTAGTTCACTTTCCGGCCGAGAAGGCTATCTAATATGCGTAACACATGAAAATCTATTAACTTTCACTTACTTTTTAGAAGACTTCCTTAAATAAGTTAATAGAAATCTAACTAAGCGTACGCAGCGTCAACCAACAGGTGGGAGATCTAGGAGCATTGAGACTGTGGAACTCTGTTCTTACTTTACGGTTGGTTGGCAGGCGATCTCTATCTAGGCAAGTGTGACTAAGGCATTTGTACATAAAAGAGGGACAAGGCGAGTCAACGAGATGGCATTCCGTTGCGGCCCTACTGGTGAGACAGACCTTGACAGTCAGGGAACCACTCAATGGAGACTCTTTTGTTTGGCAAAGCAATCGTCGATAGCCGGTGAGCCAGTACTCTCTGGAGAAAGCTTGACTTGAATAACTGGTCTGAGTAAGGGTGATAGACCAATCCTATCATCACCATGAGGTGAGGAAGACAAAAACGCGAAGCCAGCCTGTCAAGTTACGCCTTCGGAACTTTTGGGAATAAGAGTCCTAAGTTCGGGCCAATGCTTTCTTTCTAGAGGATTTTACTTGAAATAGTTGCCTTCCTCCTTCGTACGCCAGCTTATTCCGTCCGTCGAATCATCAGTAAGGCTTTCTGTCTTTCATCTAAAACTCCTTTCAATCTCCATTCTCCATACCGGCCGAGAGTGGAATGCGCCTCTGGGTGATCCCTGCCATCAATGGATTGCTGCTTCGGACCATCCAATCTTTCCCGTGCTGCTTGCAATCCCGTTTTCTTGAACAATGGAACTGCACTCCCTTCCAATCGAGATTGAAAATATATCTCATTCTTCGATCCCTTCCGAACAACCTAAATAGCAATGAACGGGAAAGCGACTTGACAAAGAGAATTCATTCCCGAACTGAACAGATCGAATCCGGAGATTCTTTTGGAACAAACTCGCAGAATGAACACTCCTTGATTGGTATACCGGTCTTGGAAGAAGGCATAGCGGCGTTTATTAGCAATATGCGCCGTAGCCCGATCGGATTGATTGAAAGAAGATTCCGGGAAGGGAAAGGACTGTTGGGAAGGGGGGATTTTTTCAAAGCCGACTAAGAAGAGAAAGAAACCTTCTCAAAGTCAAAAGTCACCCTCTTCCGCATTTTCTAGCTCGTATGACTAGCTTACTGACTTGACTTACGTAACTGACTTCCGGTTTAGTTTCCCGAAACCAAACATTCTATTTTACCACCACCGAAAAGTAGGGATTTCTCTCGTTGCTGCCTTCCCGTAACTTTCTCAAAGCAACAAGTGCTAACCGCAAGACCTGCTTCCCGTAACTGGCCTGACTGAAACTAGAAGTCAACTGCGACTTGAAAAGAGTACCTCAACTGCTTACCGAAACCACTTGCCTTCAAAGCGGAACTTCCTTCCGTAACAGAAGGAGTTTCTTCCCGAAACCAACCGACAACAGAGACTTAGGCATTGATACCATTAGGGCAGGGTTCCAAACCCAAGCTGTGACTGCTACACGTAACTTCTTGTTCCCCGCCCCTCCCTCGCTGGACTGTCCTACTATCTGATCAGCCTAAGAACGGCTACCGAAACAAAAAGCAGGAAAAGCGAGTGCAAGCTAAGGTCTCGGTTAGCACCTACGATGGCCAGCTTCCGAGTTCCGATTCGAACTTCGTTTTAGAAAGACCCTAAGTGCTTGCTTGTCAGTGCTTGGCCTTTCCTTTACTTCAAGTTGCGATATGGTGCCACCCTTGACGGGATGTTTAAGAATTCCTTCCTGCCCTGGTAGTTTCATAAGGCTAGTTCCGCAAGGCCTGAGGTCAAGTCTTCCCCTCCTATTATCTATTAGTACGAGCTCTGCCCCGTCTGTAGGACGAGCTCCTAGGACCCGAGAAAGAGAAGATTTGGTGAGTATTGAGCTAAGCTGAGCTCCCAAGTCTGGATTTCTTCTTTATGGATTGCAACAAGAGCTTTTTTTAAGCGAAAAAGACGGAGTTTTGTCTGATCGTGATGATTGAACTCCACGGAGGGGAATCGGTCTTTAAGGGAAAAAAAGGGTGTTTCATAGCTCGATCTTGCTAGGGGTGTCCCTCCTGAGACTTTATCCTTGCCTTTAGGGTTAGGACAAGCTCGGTTTTCAATCCTGAGTGTTGTAGCTAACTGAATATGACTGCTAGTCGCTGAGCTGAGGCTAGCTCTAAATTCATTCCTAGGTTTCGATACTACATATGACTGAAGCTGGTAAAGGCCAGCCGCCTACGTGCCCGATGGGATCAAGTCAATACGTAGTTCTTTTACTTCGGCAGACAAATTACTGGTTTTAGGTCTTTGAGTTCGGGAATCTAACAGAGTACAGCACTTAGTACTGAGTCATTTAGGACCCAACTCATTAGTCAAGCTCTTAACATCACGGCTAGCGTCTTCGCTTTATGCTCCCGTTCCTTTATGCCTAGGGGGTCATAAATATCATCTTTTGCAAAAATGTCTGCTACTTCGGTGTGAAGAACGCCCGACGCTGAATGGATATTTAGCCGCAACCGATACCAAGAGACAAATAAAGGCAGAAAGAAGGACCATCAGGTCTATCAACTGGAAAGCCGTCCTAGAAGCGTCAAGAAGGCCCTTTCTTTTGGACCATGAATTCGGGATGAAGATAGTCAATTTGGCAATCTCATCTGAGACTTCAAGCCTCCGTCCTGGAAGAGAGAGATTGACCATCTGGCTTTGAGTCTTCCGTAGTGCAATGAAAGCCTTCTTTGTTCTATCCACCTTGCTTTGATGAAATCGTAGGATATTTGATCCGAGGCTTCATTATCCTTCGCTGATTTATCCTACGCTAGGCATGTAGTTCCATAGAGTAGGCAAGTTCTCTTTTCCTGCCTAAAAGCACAAATAAAGGCATTAAATGCATAACATAACATAAATAGAGTCATTCCTTTTCTATGAGATCGGTAATCCTTCCCCCGAATATTGAGAATTGTTCTCGAGAAGAATTTGAAATGAGCTTCGATAGCTCTTTCTAAATTCAAATGAAAAAGAGGCTCCACCCACACAACAGATTTGAAGTTTCATCGCATGGAACGGCTTCATGTGGTTGCTGCAGGGATGGTACATAGCGTGGCTCTTACAGAGGATGGTTCACTATTTTATTGGGTCTCCTCAGATCCTGATCTTAGATGTCAGCAGCTATTTTCGCTGTGTGGAAGAAATATAGTAAGCATTTCTGCGGGAAAGTACTGGACTGCTGCAGTTACAGCAACAGGTGATGTTTACATGTGGGATGAGAAGAAAGGTAAGGATAAGCCACCTATTGCAACCCGGTTACATGGTGTAAAGAGGGCTACTTCCGTTGGTGAAACACATCTATTGATTGTTGGATCTCTGTATCATCCCGTCTATCCGGCCAATGTGGCCAAGAATCCTCAGAAGCTCAAGCTGAATGTCAGGGAAGAGTCAGAGGAGTTTGACGAGGATTTTCTTTTCAATGATATGGAGTCGAACAATCTGTTATCCACCATACAAAAAGATGATTTTGGGCAGAGGCCCATTCCAAGCTTAAAAGGCCTCTGTGAAAAAGTGGCAGCAGATTGAGATGCTTGAAGCAAAGCAGTCTAGTGGGCATCATCTTGATGACCAACAAATTGCAAAGCTTCAAACGAAGTCTGCTCTTGAGAGCTCGCTTGCTGAGCTCGGTCTTCCAGTTACACCACTGGCTAAAGCATCATCTTCAGTTTCACCGGATGGAAAAAAAGGTGAGAAAAGAGAGGAGAAAGAGCTCACAGAGGGTATCACAAGTGGAGACCGCATCTGGTTTTTCTGGGACTGAAGTTGTTCCAAAGGCCACGAAGGATTTCTCGGATGTTGGAATTTCTCAGGTTTCCAAGTAGTTGGAGGGAGGTGTCATGTGTGAAGGAATTGTGGCGTGCCAAGCCGCTAAAGAGTCCACTTTTTGTGAGGAAAGAACTCAAATACCAAGAGGTATACAATTAAGGAACTGGAAGCACTGCTCTCTCGTCCCTTCTATGGTCCTGAGGCAAGTGTTAACTTGAGACTGATTGGAAGTAGTGCTTTCTTCTTTCAAAGAGACTCGTTTAACCCGATCTACGAATATAAAAAGTGGAGGACACTTCTACTAGATAGTATTCGCTGCGATCAGCTATTAGATCCGATTCACTGGGACAGGGTTTATATTCACTTGTCCACATAGGTGTGGCCCTAAGTACGATATTCTTAGGATGTATAATATATACGGGCATAACATTCTACGCGTAGGATCCCCATTCTGTAGCAAAAGTGGTATTTTTCTTGTCCTCCTCGGCTATCCGGATCTGGCCGGTGATACCCTGAGAATCCATCTGTGAAGGAATAAGCCTTATTTATAGTAGGTACTATTCTTTCTCTTTCGGAGAAGAATTGATGAATCGTAGCTCGCGATCTGTAATACATTTATTAAAACGGAGTCTATTTGAGTACCTCTTCGTTCAAGCCTACGCTCAGGGCCTTTAGGCGCTCGCTCGACTCATAAGGAAACCAACCTTTCAGTCTTCATGAGTGAGTCCTTATATCTATATACGTCTATAGCCAATGCTCCGTGTTCAATGTTAGCCAAGCACGCAAGGGCAACAAGATATGATAAATCTCTATAGTATAGAGAAGAGTGCCTATCCTGTTCTTTTACACGCATTTCAAAATGGAGTGGATGGATCTGGAGTGGTGTAGAGGAGACTTAGAAGGGAGGCTATCCATCTACATATGCTTATAAATGTGCACTGTTTTGCCGCCCCTCAAGCGTCGGGGAGGCGGCTTCGCACCTCATCCGACCATAGGGAGGATGATCCCTCCTGGTATACTTAAACCCTCCTTGGCACCGGTCAACAGGGGTTATCGTGCTGTTTGCATACATTGAAGAACCTTCTTGCCCATACGACCAACTGATCTGTGAACCTAGTAAATGATTCCCCGAGACGGGGCATCGATTTGGCAATATCAGAAGGAAGAGCTACTCCGGGAACCTTCCCAGACTGAACGGTCGGCTTACCTTGATTGAGTAGGCTGTCGGCGAACCACTAAGTAACAACTTCCTAACCGCCTGAGTCGGAAGGCTTGCTTCGTTGACCCATCGGGGACTAGCCTTGTTCAGATGCTTGCTTTTGCGAGCTAGAATATCTATTCAGTCAATAGCTAGCTCTCTTCAACTTTATTGAAGTGCCATATTGGGAAAGCATGTCCCAACAAGTCGAGCCATGGACAACCAACCCTAAAGACTCTTCCTTGTTCACTCTGGTATGGCTCAGCGTTATGTCTTATCCGGAAGAGCATACAGAAGGCATGAAGTACGTTTGATTCCGGGGCGAATACTACCTTCAATGTGTTCGTATCTTTTCTTTGTGTTGTTTCTTCATGAGGTTCGAGTGACGTGAGCTCAGTCAGTTGTTGTTTCCGGGCAGTCGGTCTGGGGAGAGCCGGTTGATGCTTTTGCGCCAGAAGCTTCACAAACATTGACTTCATCAACAGATTCTTCAAAAACAGAGAAGGGACCAGAACTTTCTGACTATAGAGCGGACATACAAACCAACGGACTTTCTGGACCGGAAGGCGAGGTTTAAATCGAAAGGTCTTTAAACCTTTACCTGTTTAGCGTGGGATAGACTCAAGAATCTCAATGAGACTCTCAGAAGATTAATTAGCCCTGGATCTCCAGGCATCCCGAAGCACGATATCAATGTCTGCTGCAATGGGGTCGTAAATGCGCCACATTCTTAGTCGTACAACATGCGGTGGATTCAGAGAAGTAGTGTTCCCAAAGTGACTGGGGAAAAAGCATGGGATGCGAAACGAGCTTGACTAAATTGACACAGACCTCTCTATCCGAATCTTCTCAATCGCAAGCCCAAGCACTCTATTTCAATCAAGCCATCAGGAATGAGAACTCAAAAAAACCTTCGTCAACAGCACTCGCCTTTCTTCTTGTTTCATAACGACTTCCGGGATGAACTTTTTGCTTTCTTGGCTTGCTTGGAAAAGAGGGTCAGATAACAACATATGGAGCTTCCTTTTCTAGTCTCAAATTGATCGAACAACGTTCAAAGTAGAATCCGGAATGGAGAGGGCATTAGATTAGTAACTGAACGACTAAGCTCTTTAGCGCTGTGCTCTAACCGCACGCATTTAATCAATTCAAGGCGCAACGCCCGGAAAAACGCTCTGAAAATAGATCACTTTCTCGAGAACTGAGACCCTCGACGAATGCTATATTTTTTTTTTAATCATTCAGGTACCGTCCCTGCCATTTCCATCGAAACTGTATCTCGTGCGCGAAGTTGCCCCCACGAGAGACAGCTTTTTCAAAATCATTTGTTCAATCAGCTCGGTTGAATCAAAGATCCCACTCCAGGGAAGATCGACTCTTCTTTAACCCTCTTCTTTTATCATACAGATCTTACGTGAAGCCCTTAGCTCGCCAGTCGAAATGGGACAGCAAGACTCGAGATGCCGGGCCTATTGATCAGATCATACGAGATCTCACCCCACATCTCTATCCATTAAACGGAAGACAGGACGCCAAAGCAGACTCCAGAGCGGGAAGCGCGGGCAAGGTCAACTACTTATTGTATTACAGTATTACACAAAGGAGCTCACTCAGGAAAAGCCACTTATTGGGCTGGAAGAACGGGCAAAGGGATGGGGCTTGGGTTCGATTTCAGTAACAGAACCTCGTACCCTAACCTTTAGTAAGAGAGATCCGGGGGGTGACCCTTTATCTCACCTGTCAGTACAGGAAGGTGGGCAGAGATGGAAATCCTAACAAACCGAAGACGCCTTTGGGATGCAGCAGAACCAAGCTCCTAGGATTGAAAACCTTGACGGAAAGAAAATAGGGAAGGCAGGACGAGCAGACTCACTTGTCCAACTAGGAGGAGCTAGAAGGTACGAGCTCTTTTATTAACCAGGCACAAATGGGCAGACTCAGGAAAAGGCGCTTACAGACTTGAGATTGACGATCGATGAACTCACTACGGGAAGCCCGAACCCCGACTTTCTAACTAGGATTTAGACCTTCCTCTGTGGTTTTGACTCTCCGGGGATGAGAACCCATGATTTGATCTGCTAGCTTGAACGCCTGGATCATGCCAAGAAGAGAAGGTGAAGAAAAGACTGTCGGAACCGATCGGAGGACTTTTTCAGAGTCCATCCCCGCCTTTATTGAGAAGGAAGAGATATAAAGGTTGGACATCCATCGCTGCCGTGATGACGCAGTTGAGTGTTCATTCGATCCACCACCCGAGGCCAGGCCGATCAAACCTATCCGTTTTTGGCTTCGATCCAGCAAGTAATCCATAAGCATCAGTAGAAGCAGAAGCATATCCAGAAGCGGATACCAATAGCAGTAGAGAAAGACGCCCGCTAATAGAAAAAGAGGCATATCTGCCGATGATAACGAGAGCAGTACCGATAGCACCAATAGCATCCCTTCCAGTTCCCTTTACTAGTAAGGGGAGCCATCACCAGGGCCGATGATCCAACCCCATACCGAGATGCCCTTATGATGATATGATGGGCGTGATCCATAGCCGATGTTGGCTATAAGCAGTATCAGTTGAAGCTATGGAGCACCCCTTAAAGTTTCAGATCGATAGTGAGATTCTGATGCTATGCAGTTACGGATGCTCGTAATAGAGATTATGATCTTCGTTATCGGGGGGTAGATCCATAATTTAGTAAAAGTATGGATCCTAGTGCTAGTGATCGGGGTTCTGTCTTTCGTGATCGTTAGGGGATGCTAGTGATCTATATTTTGATGTTTGGGATCGAAAGATTCTGATGTTCGTAAGCGAGACCCAGATCTGTACCTAGTCCCAGATCCTCCAGCACCACCAGCAACAGCAAATAAGCTACCACCTGATCTTGACCCAGCAACAGAAGTAATGGTTGAAGAACCTCGTCTCACATCTCTTCCTGGCCAAGGTGGGAAAAGCACAACTCCGTCCAGTATCTTTCCCTGTTCTGATATAGCCTAATATCCCCAGTAGAAGTGTGGATGGACCGGCGTGGATAGGGGGAAGCCTGTCCCACCATCATAAAGTCCAATTCCTTTCCAGTGCCAGCATTCCTTTGTACGCATATCTAGGCGCAGTTCAAGTAGATGACTTTGTTGATCCGGGACCAGAGCCTGTTGACTAAGTAGCAGATAGACCCTCGGAGGGGACGCCCTCATCAGAGTCAGCAGAGAGAGCAGGGGCAGGAAGATAACAAGCTCCATAGCCGGTTGTTAACTTAATAGCATGATGGGCATAGACAGTACCATAGGTTGGTTCCAGATCGAGCTATTAAAGCACCACTACCAGTAGCAGTAGAAGAGGAAGCATCAACGGAGAACGCAAGGAAGAACTCATTAGTGACCGTTGAAGCACCAATTAAATAAACAAAAGCAGAGGTAAGGGAAGGACAGTTGAGCCTTTGCCCGATACAGGAGATAGAAGACTATTCGAAATTCTGAAGAACTACCCTTACTCAATAGGGGAGCCCATTTCCTTGAAAGGCAGCTGGAAAAAGCCCGGGCACGTTTAAGGAAAGTGGAATTGGAGTATTGGACTGCTCAGGGTCTTAGCCACTTAGCCAGTGCGGTTGGCAAACCGTTGTATACAGATAGCATGACGGCATCGAGACGGAGAATTAGCTACGCTAGAGTTTGTGTTGAGGTGGATGCGGCGAAGAACTTGAGCAAAGAGTTTGATTTGCTTGCAGAAAACGGGAAATGGATGACGTGTTGAGTATGACTGGATCCCTTCCATCTGCAGCTCTTGTAAAGTTTTCGGGCACTCTTCAGCACTAAACAAGACGAACACGCCTTTTTCTTTATGTTGAGCAAACCGGTTAGCTACAAGGGCTTCCTCGGCACGGAAAGCATCGAGGATGTAGGACTTGCTACGAGTAGTTGCAGTGGGCATGAAGCAGAACATCGAAAGGGACTGAATGAAGTGCCAAAGAGCCTGGGGTACGGTGCGAGACCTACCTGTTGTCAGCCAATTAGAGTCCAACAAACACTGCTATACTATACTGCGACGTGGCTTCATACGGGAAGAAAAAAGAAGGGTAAGAACAGTGAAGCGAGGTGACTTCCTTACTTGTTATACCGCTCGTGACCAATACCCATTGGTCACTTCACTCACTTGAGAGTAGGTTAACAACAAAGGGAAGTTTCCGTCGTCAAGCAGGAGAAGGTTTGTTTGCTAAACAGCAAATTCGCCGTTCCCTGCTGCTGTTCACCATTACCCTTCCCGGTGGTGAACAGAGCTGGTGGTAGCCCTCGTCCCTCGACCTTCATTCCCATCCTGCCAAGCTGAGGCTGCCAGTGCATTGTATCTAACCACACTGTGGCAAATCGATACAAGTAGCTAAACAGCTTGCTATACCATACAAAGGCATCTCCGGCCGAACGGTTAGGCAAGACTACGGCGCCTGGGTAAACATCCAGTTTACCAAACAAGACGTCGAGAGTGTCACAACACCATTCCCCTCCTGCAGCCAAAGTGATAGCGGCTGTAGCATCCACTGGTAATGTGTGTGAAAAGGGTAAGCTTTCTATGTGGATAGGACGTATCAACACCTTTTGCATATTTGAAATGAAAAGACAAAAGATAAGAATAATATTGTGTTGGGCCCTGAGGACCAGGATGGCCGAAGATCAAAACCTAAATGTGCTAGGGGTTCATCATCAAAGCCAGGGCAATAACGATGAAGGAATTTTAGCGCTGATGTAGCTAACAGCCACCTTCATAGTCGATTCATTAGGGGCGTCACCTTCTACCCAACTAGTGGAAGTATCCACCGTTTTATTTTTCTGTTAAGCCTCACTGCTATGGGACTTCCTAAAGAAAACTGCAATCGGAGTTTATCAACCACTCACAAGACCACCGAGATCTTCGACTTAGCTCCAAAAGGTAATCCACCCGGCCCTTCCCCAACCTATACAAGACAAGGAGAGCGGAAGATAACGAAAGGGAGACAAAATCCTAACTAAATCATAAGACAAGAACCTCCGTCTATATCATAACACAAGCTACCCATTCCATCGTCGAGTCGATCCGCTTCGTTCTTATCTATGGATAAGGCAAGAGAGAACTTATGACCTCGCGGATGGAGAGGGATTCGAACCCCCGGTATTCCTATCAATACTTCGGTTTTCAAGACCGACTCTTTCAACCGCTCAGACATCCATCCCCTTCGCGCTTCGCCCGCCCTATCTATCTGCGCGCTGGCAGGTAGGGGCAACTCTATGTGATTCGCTACGCTTGCTTGCGCCTATCGGCGCATTCTATTTATTGCCTGCCGGTTATCGATTTCTCTTTTCCGGTAGTACGAATCGCTACGCTTCGCTTCTTTCTATATGATAATATGCACCTTGGTTGCTGCGCTCCCTGCGGATAATAGCAAGAGAGTGAAGAACGAATGATCCTTCAAACAAAAAGAGTGATTGAGTCCGACTCAAGCGAGTGAGTGAAAGGCGTGGCAAGAGAGCGAGTTCGACTCGCGAACGATCAGCAAGTGAAGGACCGATCCTTTTGCGCCAATACTGTTGCGAGACTGGTACTTGGCGGCTCACGAGCAACATATAGACTAAGGTTGCCTCCCTTGGTTACTGGTAACAGGATATTTCACGTCACTTTGCAGTCCTGTCTGGCGTCGGTTTTTAGGTTCCTCAATCGGTTTATGGAGTGAAATAGATTGGTGCCAAAATGCAGGAAGGAATTTGTCATGTTTGGATACAGCTCTCCCTAGTCAAATGGCTTTGCGTACACCTACCAGCTATGTGTTGATGAATCTTCTCGATGCTGCTTATGACCGAGTCCCCTACGGGGCGGAGGCTTCACTGTATTATATAATTATTACCATCCTGAACGGCAAAAGCAGAAGCAGTTTAGTCGAGTGGATTTCATCCCATGCTTAAAGATCGAATCAAATAAGTGTTTGCCGGTTCCGGTCCGACCCAAAAGAGAGAAAGTTTTGCCAGAGCAGAGAGGTCGGGATACTCATGATAATCGGATGGATGTCAAGGCTTTCACTTCCCAGGGAAAACGACCACATATCTATATACAACTATACCCCATTTTGATCGGCTGATTCTTCTGCAATGGCTGGATATGGGCGGAACCTGGCTAAGGCACCAATGAAGAAGGTCGCCCTCTTCTTATCCCTCTCCTAATGTGTTCCGATAGCCAGGAGTTCGGGCGGGCCCGTGTCAAACAAAGAAACCAATCAATTGGAAGCGGAGTACTGCCTTCCACCCGCAGACGGATGGGCAGACAGAAGTTGTGAACAGGACGATGGTACATCTTCTTCGGGGCTATAATGAAAAGCATCCACAAACTTGGGATGATAGTTTGCCATATCTCCAGTTTAGTTTGCATTCAATCGGGCCATTCACAGTTCCACTCAGAAATCACCTTTAGAGCAATGAAGGGCTATTTACCGCAGAGTCCCTTTGACCTGGAGTTTACTGTTGGTGATGAGCCAAGGACTGGGAGAATTGGAACCAGCCTGCCCCTTCTTGCCTGTTCACCCGCCAGAAAGAGAAATTATTGACCCGGGAATTAAGGTATTGAGCTGCGGGTCGCTATCGCCTTAGTTGAGGCCGATAGGAGTAGCTATTGGCCATTAGTAGTGGATTTCATTAAAAGACCTGGCTTACGGGAATAAAGTAAAGAATGTAGCTGCTAGGCATTGATCTCTATCTGCCTCTACTTGTGATGCATCACCTACCCCGACGTATGGGTATGGTTTTGCTACTGTAGACTATGGCGCCGATCTACTGGTGCCCCCGCCTCCGCTTCTCCCGCTCATGGCCATAGGTATGTACCCGGACGGGATAAACGTGTTGCTACTTCTGCTTATGCTTATGGGTAAGAAAGTGGTGCTAGTGAGATGTCTCTATCTCTACTGCTGCTCCTGCCTCTTGCTTAGCCTTCCGCTGCTCTAGTTGAACCACCCAAGACCTGCTTGTCTTACTAGTCTGGTTGAGCTAACCGAAACCTGTCCTCTTAGCTTCCTGCTCGCACTAGACCTTCCTATCGCTTAGTTTGCTACTCTGGCTGACAGCTTCTGGCTACTTACCTCTTGTTCACCGCTGACTACAGTTTACTGCTTTCTGGTCAACTCAAACAGGGATGATTAGCCGTATTTACTAACTCTAGTTACTGGGATATTGATATCCTAGAAAAAAGGGTGTTCTCAGCTTACGTTTCTTACCGGACTACTTTACTGCTGAAAATCAGGACTAGCCTATGCTCTTTCCTGCCTTGCTTCCCATATAGCTAACGACTATGCCTTATGGTACCGCGGCTTACCTTACTGCTTTGGTTGAACTACCTCCTGACACTGCTGCTTCCCGATCTCTTGCTGGCTACCGCTTAACACATGCTGCTTGCCCGGGAGCTCCAGCTTCCGCTTGTTTTCGCTTCCCACTTTCTATGCTATTGCTTGTTGAGTGACTACCCTGCCTACTGGTGGGACTGACTGCTTTCCATGCTGTTTTCCTATCCATCTATACTTGCTTCCCTCTTTCCTGGGCCTGCGTGTTCCCGCTCCGGACTGACAACCTGAACCCTTCGTAGACTGAACTCTCTTTAGGCTCGCGTAGTATACGGAACTCGCCTCCTTCACTGCTTCCACTCCAACTCGAACTCAAAACCTCTTCCTCATCTGAACTGACAGACCGACAAGCGGAGGAAAAGAAATGTTGACTTCCTGTTCCGCCTGAAACAAGAACGAAACTCCCCGATTCACCGAACCGACAGGAAAGTCCCTATCCTTCTTGAAACAGGAACTAGAACTCATTGACCTAAGACTGTTCATGGAACTCGTTCTGCTTCATCGACGAAAGTATGCTATGCTAGGGGTTGTTGCTTAGTCACGAGAGCTCTGCTGCCCATGCCCGCCAAGCAAGCATTCCACTCTTGACTCCGGAAAATTCTTTCTTTGGAAAGCTCAAATCTTCCTTGAGTCTGATTTTGAGGCTGTGCATAACTCCTGTGTTGCGGCCTCTACCACGGCCACCACGAGCCATGTTTGCATTTTCTGAGCCTGACCAGTAGCAGCAATCGGGTCATGTCTGTGCTGTAACCTTATGAACCGTGTCAAAATGATCCTGCTGTTCTTAGCTGGAAAAGAAGATGACGCGAAAACCTTACCTTTTGACAGGAAGTGACGTTCCGGTTGTTATCGTCATGGTTATCAGAGAACAAGCAAGTCAGAAGCAGGAAACCCGAGCCCACGCCTTACCTCTTGATTGGTCTATCAAACCAGTCAAGCAAAAGCTCCGTCGGCTCAAGCCGGAATGGAGCCTGAAGGTCAAAGAAGAGGTTGTCAAACAGTTCAACGTCCTCCGGGTTGTCACCTACCCCGAGTGGCTCGCCAACATTGTGCCAGTACCAAAGAAAGATGGGAAGGTTCGGATGTGCATCGATTTCCGTGATCTCAACAAGGCCAGTCCAAAGGATGATTTTCCACTTCTGCATCTTGACATTCTGGTAGACAATACAGCCGGGCATGAAATGTTCTCCTTTATGGATGGCTTTTCGGGCTACAATCAAATCAAAATCGCACCAGAAGATCAGGACAAAACAGCCTTCATCACTCCCTGGGGAGTATATTGTTATCAAGTCATGCCATTCGGACTAAAGAATGCTGGAGCCACGTATCAGAAAGCCATGGTTACCGTGTTCCATGACATGATGCACAAAGAGATGGAAGTCTATGTGGACGACATGATTGTCAAATCCAGGGCACAAGAAGACCATCTAGTCAATCTTCGCAAAGTCTTCGACCGCCTCCGGAGTAAAGGATCGTCAACAACTACGACTAGAAGGAGAAAAAGGAAAAGTGAGCTTCTTCTTCCAGCGGTAGAATTCCACCTCGGTTGAGGCACGAGATATTCCTTGTTTTCACAACAAACAATAGGGCGAGGGAAAGGACAGGAAAGAGCGTATACAGACAGATAAAATGGGCGAGAAAGAAAAAGGTAAGTTACACCCGGACCTAAAGGCGAAAGGGTGCTCAAGCTTGCTAATTCAGATGCGGATTCCATCTTGCCGTATTGACAAAGCAGTTGGCATCAAAGGAATCCTGCAACCAAGCAAAGGCAGCATCCCACTCCCATTTCGATTATCCCACTAACGCTTATAGAAACTCTTCTTTGAGGCGATTCGCCAGCCCTTTCCAACGATATGGCAAAAGGAAGGAGGTCAAAAAGAATGAGAAAATACGTATCTTCCAGAAATGAATGAAATGAGTGGAAATCATGATTGGTCTTTTATTGGCAGTGAGCGTTCCACCGGAGTGATTGGTCTAGTTGGTCGAGAAACCAGATCCGACCTGAGATTATCTATCTGATTCCTATCAACGAACGAAACCGGGAGAGTCAATATCTGATTCGTATCAACGAACAAGACGAGAAACCCAAGGAAACACCTCAGACGGCGAAGAAGCAGTTACAGCTGGACTTGAAACTACTCTCTAGCCTTACGTAAAGAAGCCCGGCAAGAAGACCAGAAGCAAGACTATATTTAGCATATTCCTGTGTTGGAAAGAGAATTCCTCTCAAAGGAGGAGATGAATCTTATTCTTCATCTTCTTCTTTTGAACCAGAACGGAACCCTCTGACTCATCAAGTCTAAGAGCATAACCTAAAGCTTCATCGGCCTCGCTCTACCCAGCCCCTTCCTTGCAAAGTCCTACACCGTAACCTTTTTCTTAATCAAATCCAGGAACATAAATGTCGGCCGAGTCGGATTCCCTTTCAAAAGAGAATAGACTGTGACCTAAAAAGACAGAGAATCCCGATGTATACTTTCGGTCATCTGAACATCCGGCCGCGTCTGAATAACACGTCCAACTGAGAGGATGTTGACATGAGGATTCCTCGGTTTCTGCATGAACTGACTAACAATATCAACAGCAAACGGCTATGTCAGGTCTTGTCATAGTCAGGTAGATTAGACTTCTGACTAATCGTCTATACATGGAAGGCTCCTCCTGCAGTTATCCTTCATCAATTTCACACTGATGATTCAATTCGTTAGGAGTCTCAGCTGGTTTGCAAGCAGTAGTCTAGTCCGGGATCTGAGGTGGTGGATCAGAGATAGAAAAGTCCTGTTGCTGTTCTTTCGGGGTAGGCGAAGTACTCCCGGGAAGGCAGTAGTCAGTTTCAAGCCCAACACTTCTTCAAAAGAGCTACACTCTCTTGTTGTTTGATGGTCAGGTGGCTTTGCTTAGAGAAAAAATCCCTCTTTCTGTTCCGGTAGCGAGAGTAAAGTCAAGTCAGGGAGTCGAAGATCAATCCCTCTTCCCGGAATGCGATGCGATGCGCGTCTCTTCTTTTTGGGAAGAATCTTTCCTTCTTGTGCCGGCGGCGCGGTAAGTTCAGTACTCTTGGGCGACTCGACTTTGGAGAAAGTTCCTCTTGAAAGTCCTGCTTTGTAAGTGAAGCAAGTCAAGTTATTCGCTCTTTCTTTGTTTTAGTAGGCTTTTGGTCAGTTTAGCTCTAAAGGTCATACAGTAGGCACTCGGGATAGTTAAGTCAAGCTAGTTCAGTTATCGGTCGGTGGATCAGAGAATACATCTCCAGTTTTGGTAGTCGTTCCCGCGGCTTAGCTTAGATAAAACTCCTTCTGTTTCGGGCGTTTAGCGAGCTTAGAGAATCAAGAAAGATATCTCTTTCGGGAGAGCGGTACGACTCTTTTAGGTTAGAGGAAGGTCGAAGAGAGAATTGCTTTCCGGGCTAGTCGGGTAGGCAAGTGCGGGTGGCTTTGGTCAAAGTGAATGTCTTGTTTCGGTTAGCGGTTTCGGCTCTCCGGCACCGAAGTAAACTCTTTCTCTTGCGGGGCCCTATGGAGTAAGGGGATGTGTTTAGGTTCAGAAGCCATGATCGGTATAATGAGGAACCCTCTTGACCTAGGCTTAGGCTGGTATATCAGAGTGGGAACAGTCTCCAGGGTATGTGTGATATTGGTATTTGAATACACAGTTATCAAGAAGTCAAGACAGCAAGAGTCGGATGCTCATATCTAACCAATGCAGTAAGGGATACTGAAAAGCGTGATGTGGCTTAAACGCCCCGCTATTGGCTGAAGCATCAGAAATCCCACCTACGAAAGAAAGAGGGTGCGTAACTATAAGGTATGAGTTCCGGTTAGCCCATCGCTTTATGGCTTAGAGGAGTAGCTGGCACTGGTCTTGACTCTGAGTCTGTATCCACCCATAGGATAAGACCAATAGACGGAATTAATTAGTTTCCGTATGGCATCGCATCTCTTGTTCTCGAATCCGCATAAGGGCTTAGACGAGAACTAGCATCTCTCCGCCAAGACCGCTAATGCCGAATCCAAGACCTCTTGCGGATTCCCAGACCTGGTTCACGCTTGAAAGCCAGAGCTAGTCTTCTTCCCACTGACCACTACTAATAAGAGCTGCCGAACCACTACCTAAAATGAGTTAGTGCCTTCCTCCATGGGGGTTCAATAGCTGCTGATTCTGTAACAGCTTCTTATAGAATCAGGCGTTCTTGCGGTTATACAGAAGGCATATTAAATG